TCTTACATCTCCGACTACGGGTGGGGTGACAGCTAGTTTTGGTATGTTGGGGGATATCATTATTGCCGAACCCAATGCCTACATTGCATTTGCGGGTAAAAGAGTAATTGAACAAACATTGAATAAAACAGTACCCGAAGGGTCACAAGCGGCCGAATATTTATTTCAGAAAGGCTTATTCGATCTAATCGTACCACGTAATCCTTTAAAAAGCGTTCTGAGTGAATTATTTCAACTCCACGCTTTCTTTCCTTTGAATCAAAATTCAAAGAGTATTAAGTTTAATTAATTTTTTGTAGTAAACACGTAGTTAGTTTATCGGAATCAAAGTAAAAATAAGAAGAATGGGGTTTTCTTTAGTGACTTAAGATCTATAAGATCTAATTGTAGAAAGAATCACAAGTTGCATATAATTTTTCTTTTTTTTTTTTTTTACTAATATTTCTGATTACTAAATATTCATGATTACGAATCAGCAAGCCTCTATAAAAGAATGACTTCTTGCTTTTGTGAAATTAGGCAAAGTTCATCTTCCCTTCTTACGTATGTATTATCGAATAAATTCAAATATAGAAAATATAGAATTGTGTATGTGTATTTTTCTATATCTCTCATTTTGACTAAGAAGCCTAGAAATCTTTCGTTAATTTGTTTTCTTTATTAAATATTAAATTAGAAGACAAGAACAAACGAATAAGAATAGAGGAAGAATAAGAAACTAAATTATCATACATATCTTTCATGTCGAAAGATGAATAAGTCCATTTAGTTAGTTCTACATTCCTTGCACTTATTATATATACTCACTTAGATATATACTTTGATCTATATTAATTAAAATTAATTAAAATAAAAATCTCATAATTACAATATACTAATTAGAATCGAATTAATAAGAATTCTAATTCTAGAATTCTTAATTGAAAATTATTAATTAGAATTCTTACAAGATCTATTTATAAGAATAGAAACAATATAATAATATTAGGTACAAATAGTAAATCGAGGTATTCATTCTATGATAACTTTCAACTTTCCCTCTATTTTTGTGCCTTTAGTAGGCCTAGTATTTCCGGCAATGGCAATGGCTTCTTTATTTCTTTATGTTCAAAAAAACAAGATTGTTTAGATCTGATAGCACTAAATCTCATTTTTTTTTTTTGAACTTAGATAACAAGAGTCTCTATTTATTGGAATATGGTATAACATGGGGTTTCTGCTGAACAAAAATCGAACATACATAAATGAAAGTTATACATACAGAAAATGCTACATGGGTAAATGAATTCTAGCTATTTTCAACTAGAATCAGGATTGGCGGATGTCTAAAATGGAAAGGCCGTATATTAATATGTATGTCGATATCCTTAGTAGGGTCATGAAGTGAAGAGGTTTTTTCCATCTAACCAATTTTATGAACTATTCCTAAAGGTTCACATCAAAATAGTGCTAGTTGATGAGAGTTATTTCGGAAACAAAAACAGTAAAATTAAATTCATTGGGCTATGCTCTCAATTCCAATAAAATGAAATCAGATCAAGTATGAGTTGGCAATCAGAACATATATGGATAGAACTTATAAGGGGGTCTCGAAAAATAAGTAATTTTTGCTGGGCCATTATCCTTTTTTTAGGTTCATTAGGCTTCTTATCGGTTGGAACTTCCAGTTATCTTGGTAAAAATTTGATATCTTTATTTCCGTCTCAACAAATCATTTTTTTTCCACAAGGGCTCGTAATGTCTTTTTATGGGGCCGCGGGTCTTTTTATTAGCGCCTATTTATGGTGTACAATTTCGTGGAATGTAGGTAGTGGTTATGATCGATTCGATAGAAAAGAAGGAATAGTGTGTCTTTTTCGTTGGGGATTCCCTGGAAAAAATCGTCGTGTCTTCCTGCGATTTCTGATAAACGATATTCAGTCTGTCCGAATAGAAGTTAAAGAGGGTATTTATGCTCGTCGTGTTCTTTATATGGAAATCCGAGGACAGGGGGCCGTTCCCTTGACGCGCACTGATGATAATTTTACGCCACGAGAAATTGAACAAAAAGCTGCCGAATTGGCCTATTTCTTGCGTGTACCAATTGAAGTTTTTTGAGAAATGAACTAAAGAATGAATGCTTTATCAGCAGGAGAGAAAAAGTCAAAAATCCTCTTTTTTCTCTAACATAACTTCACTGAAGTTTCTTCAGAACGCTGATTTGAGCCAAAGCAGACGCAGATGTAACAACCCTAAAACGAAACTCTTTTGGGGGTCTTTTCTGTTTTATGTATATGGAAATTCACTCAATTCAGCAACAAAACAAGTAACGGATCGAAATAATGGATTCATCCTATATATTAAATGTAAATGATTTTGAAATAAAGCAGTTTCGCTTTTTATTTTAAGCCCAATCTTTGTTGAAGTTGGAATTGATGCTTTGGATCCAGATGGATCATACATATCTTGTCAATTTTTATTTGACCCTTCTTTTTATTCTTTTGTGTTACTTAATTACCAA